AGCAACAACCATTTCAGCGGACATGCGTATTTTCCGATGTATTTACATGGTTTCATTAGTAGAAATTGTTTGATGTAGCGAGTAATAGGCTCTTTCGCAGTTCAAGAATTCTTGTTTAGGCAGTTCATATCATCCACACATAGTGATCTAAGATTTCAATTCTTCCATGGAGCTAAGGCCAAAAAGATGGAAGAAACAAGTGTTTCCACGACTCTACCATCCGGCCAATTCTGTTCCACTTAATCCCCTTTTCATGGGCACATATCTTTACGGCTAAGGGATGGGGAATCTTTCTCCTGTTACATGAATCAAATGTTTCATTTCATCCGGGAAAATCCATCTCTTTCTCAACAATGTCTTTGTCATTTGATCCAATAGCGTTCCGTTAGATAGGAACAGATTTGATAAATACTGATAACTCTCGGATAGAGTATTAGAACGGAAAGATCCATTAGATAATGAACTATTGGTTCTAAACCATCTCTGGCGATGAATCAACAATTCGAAGTGCTTTTCTTGCGTATTCTTGATGAACCAGCGTTTATATATAGATGTAGGAGGATTTGTTTGGGAAGCAATAAGCCCCTTTGACATCTCTTCATCTGCAAAGAATTCTCGACGTGAAAACACAGAGACAGAGGGCTGATCTTTGAATAGGGAAAAGAATGGATCCGCAGGGTCCCAAATGAATTGGCTTGGTCGAAAAAAGCCCTGTTCTTTGGAAGATCTATCTCGTGTCTGGTACTGCATGGTTCCACTCTGCAAGAACTCCGAATCATTCTCTTGAAGCTCATCCTCTTTATGATAAATGATCCATTTGCCCCGAAATGACCCAGTCAAATAGGGAAATCCCAATTCAGTGGGCCTTTTGATACAATCAAATAGATTGCCACAAAGGCGCCATATTCTAGGAGCCCAAACTATGTGATTGAATAAATCCTCCTCTATCTGTTGCGGATCGAGGACCCCTTCCCCTTCTTCAAACTCCGATTCGTATTTTTCATATAGAAATCCCTGATCAACGATAGAACAAGATCCATTTTGCATCATATCTAACTGATTCCTTGGTTCGGACCGAAGAAGTAATGTCACTCGATTATTATCAAACTGACTGCAATATTTTTCTGTCCGTGAGGATCCCGCCAGAGCCAGAGCGCCTTCTACTTCTAATAGTAATAATAGTAATAGGCCATGAACTAGATCAGAATCATTCTCAACGAATCCATAAGAAGTGATCCAATTTTTTTCATCGTGTCTGGATGAAGACCAAAGATCTTGAGCGACCGATCCGGCAGAACAACTCAAAAGATAAAGAAGTATCGTGAATTTCTTCATGCTCGTTCCAAGTTCGAAGTACCATTTGTACAAATAAGAATCCTCTACCTTACATGATTTCTTCTTCATATAGATAGATATAGGATCTATGGGGCAATTACTTAGAAGTACATTTTGTGTAACAGCCTTTCCTATCTGATAGAAAAGGATCCCATGATCCTGAACCGATCTTATCTGGGATCGAAAATCCCAAGTTTTTCTATGAAGAGCTGATCTAATTGTATTAGTTTCTATAATGGATTTCTTCTGTGTAATACTAATTGATAGGGCCTCATTGATAAGTGCTACAAGATCTCGCGCATTGGAACCCATGGTTATGGACCCGAATCCGTTAGTATGGAACATCTTCTTTTCCAAGTGAAATCCCCTAGTATATGAAAGAATGAAAAAGTGCTTTCGTTGTTGTGGAAGAAGAAGCCTTCGTATCTTAATGCATGTATTGAATTTATTCGGAGCTATTAGAGCGGGATCCACTTTTTGGGGAATATGAGTCGAAGCAATAACAAGAATCTTTCCAGTGGAACATCTTTCACAATCCCTGGAGAGATAGTTCTCTAATAGACCGAGGGATAAGTAATTCGACTCATTCACATGCAGATCATGAATGTTTGGAATCCATATTATGCAAGGAGACATTGCTTTTGCTAATTCGAATTGAAGGGTTATATCAAATCGGTCTATTTTCGGCGTCATATACATAGTTAGCACATTCGTCATAGTTAGCAGCTCCGTATCAATATCAAGGTCATCATCACTATCATCAATATCGTCACTATCATCAATATCGATATCATCAAGAAGATAACCTTTAGGCTTGTCATCCAGGAACTTGTTCGGAAATACCGTAATGAAAGGAACATAGGAGTTTGTCGCTAGGTATTTGACCAAACAGGATCGTCCAGTTCCTATAGAACCTATCACTAAAATACCTCTAGAAGGGGATAGGGCTAAGCGGAGCGAAAAGGGTTTTCCATGAGGAGATGGGGAAGGGGAATGAAAACTATCAGCCCCACACGAGGTTTGTGAATAAGTGATTGTCTGATAATGAGCAAGGAATATCCGTCTTTCTGCTAAACAGGATCTATTGAACTCATAATTCATTAGATCCTTTTGATGAATGTCAACTAAGTATCGTAAGGAAATTGATCCCGGTTGTTCAATCATT